ATGGAACATACATATCAATATGCGTGGATAATACCTTTTCTTCCACTTCCAGTTACTATGTCAATAGGATTTGGACTTCTACTTATTCCGACAGCAACAAAAAATATTCGTCGCATGTGGGCTTTTCCTAGTGTTTTACTCTTAAGTATAGCTATGGTGTTTTCAGCCAATCTGTCTATTCAACAAATAAATGGAAGTTTTATCTATCAATATCTATGGTCTTGGACCATCAATAATGATTTTTCCTTAGAGTTTGGATACTTGATCGATCCACTTACTTCTATTATGTCAATACTAATTACTACTGTTGGAATCATGGTTCTTATTTATAGTGACAAGTATATGTATCACGATCAAGGATATTTGAGATTTTTTGCTTATATGAGTTTTTTTAATACTTCTATGCTGGGATTAGTTACTAGTTCAAATTTGATACAAATTTATATTTTTTGGGAACTTGTGGGAATGTGTTCTTATTTATTAATAGGGTTTTGGTTCACACGACCAATTGCAGCAAGTGCTTGTCAAAAAGCTTTTGTAACTAATCGTGTAGGGGATTTTGGTTTATTGTTAGGAATCTTAGGTTTTTATTGGATAACAGGTAGTTTAGAATTTCGGTATTTGCTCGAAATAACTAATAACTTAATCCAAAATAATGGGGTCAATTCTTTATTTGCTACCTTGTGTGCTTCTTTATTATTCGTCGGTGCAGTTGCTAAATCCGCACAATTCCCCCTTCACGTATGGTTACCTGATGCTATGGAAGGACCCACTCCTATTTCGGCTCTTATACACGCTGCTACTATGGTAGCAGCAGGAATTTTTCTTGTAGCTCGGCTTCTTCCTCTTTTCATAGTCATACCTTATATAATGAATTTCATTTCTTTAATAGGTGTAATAACACTATTATTAGGGGCTACTTTGGCCCTTGCTCAAAGAGACATTAAAAAAAGCTTAGCCTATTCCACAATGTCTCAATTGGGTTATATTATGTTAGCTCTAGGTATAGGTTCTTATCGAGCTGCTTTATTCCATTTGATCACTCATGCCTATTCAAAAGCTTTATTGTTTTTGGGATCCGGATCCATTATTCATTCAATGGAACCTATTGTTGGATATTCACCAGATAAAAGTCAGAATATGGTTCTTATGGGTGGTTTAACAAGATATGTTCCAATTACAAGAACTACTTTTTTATTGGGTACACTTTCTCTTTGTGGTATTCCACCTCTTGCTTGTTTTTGGTCCAAAGATAACATTCTTAATGATAGTTGGTTGTATTCACCAATTTTCGCAGTAATAGCTTATTTCACAGCAGGATTAACCGCATTTTATATGTTTCGGGTATATTTACTTACCTTTGATGGGTATTTCCGCGTTCATTTTAAAAATTACAGTAGCACGAAAAATGGTTCGTTCTATTCCATATCTCTATGGGGAAAAGGAACTCCAAGAGGAGTCAATCCAAATTTACTTTTATCAACAATGAATAAAAAGGTTTCTTTTTTTGCAAAAGAAAGATCCAAAATTGATAATAATGTAAGAAATAGGATACGATACTTTAGCACTTACTTTGGAAATAAATACACTTCCATGTATCCTCACGAATCGGACAATACTATGCTATTTCCTCTTCTTGTATTAGTACTATTTACTTTGTTGGTTGGATCAATAGGAATTTCTTTTGATCAAGGAGTAATAGATTTTGATATATTATCGAAATGGTTAACCCCATCAACAAATCTTTTACATTCAAGTTCTAATTATTCTGTAAATTTTGATGAATTTTTTACAAATGCAATTTTTTCGGTAAGTATAGCAATTTTCGGACTATTCATAGCATATATTTTATACGGATCCGCTTATTCATTTTTCCAGAATTTGGATTTAATCAATTCATTTTTAAAAGGGGGTCCTAAAAGAATTCTTGTGGACCGAATAAAAAATGTGATATACAATTGGTCATATAATCGTGGTTACATAGATATTTTTTATACTAGAGTTTTTACCGTGGGGATAAGAGGATTAACCAAACTAACTCAGTTTTTTGATAGACGTATAATTGATGGAATTACAAATGGTGTTGGTGTTGCAAGTTTTTTTATAGGGGAAGGGATTAAATATATGGGAGGTGGGCGAATCTCGTCTTATCTATTCTTGTATTTATCTTATGTATCAATATTTTTATTTATTTTTTTATTTATAATAAAATAAATTCCTAAAAATGAGATTCATCATTTCAGAGATATAAAAAGAAGAAAAAAAAAATGTTTTGTCTATTCGATCCAAAAAAAGCGGAGAATGCACATTTGCTTGAAACATTTCCCAAATAACCGTTTTACGTCTTTGAGCACGCATGGATCCTTTGATTATATCCCGACGAAAATCCGATTGTTGCGAGTAACGTATCAAAGCCACCTCTTCTGCTTGATCACTATTATTAGTATTATTTGTAGTTGTAATAGGGTTGGTATTCTGATTGTTATCAGTATAAATTACTACGCGTTTGGCTTTTCTTGAACGAATTTCATGATCTTCCTTAGATTCTTCCTCATTTTCTTCCTCCTGTTCTTCCAAATCATCAGTTAATTTGTATGACCACCGAGGAACCCTTTTATGGATTTCTTCTATTCCAATAGATTTATTTCTAATTATTGTTTGATCGTTTGGATCAGTTGTAATTACATCGAATACCCATTTTAAAGCTTTTGTTTGATTTTCAAAATCAATTCTTGTTTGCTCTCTCAATAAAGAATATTTTTTAAAATGCAAAATGGGTGCAGGCTCAAAAGGAAATTCTTTGATTGAGGTTAAGGAATTACCAATATAATTCAGTAATGATTCCCTATCAGGCGGATTCTTTTGATGTTCAAATTTTCTGGAATAATTAGAATTATTAGGAAGTAGCCCATAAATCTTATTTATCCAATTGATTTCTATGGAATCCTCCGTATCTGTAGAAGTGATTAAATCATTCATGATCATATGTGAATAGAATTTTTTTATTGTTCCACGATATGGTCCCCTCAAAAAGGGGTCATACGTTTTGGGCAAGTATTTTTGTTCGTTTTCATCATTGCATAATCTGGTCCTTTTTTCGAGCATATCTAGAGCAAGAAATCCCTTTTCTTTTTCTAGAGCTTTTGTTCGACTTATTAATTCATTGTTCAAGTTGTACTTTTTTTGCTCATTGGTATAAACCCAATAATGATACTGATCCACATGGGATAATTTTTCTGTCGTGTACAAAGACATTTTTCGTTCTATCATTTCCGAAAAAGTCGATAAACTAGGTGGATATGTAAAAGATATTATTTGTTTTCCATCACTTGGACATGTATAAAAAAAATATTGTGCCATTTCATTTCGTACAGCATTTTCAAATTGATTATTTTTTATATACCGACATGGGCGATTCCATCGTTTATAATCGAAAAGAAGAAAAGTAAGAAAAGGTTTTTCAAACCAGAAAAAAGTATTTTTCTCTTCTTTAAGTCTTCCCAATTCCCAATTACCTTGATAGGTATCAAGATAAGAATCTTCGTGAACTGGGCTATCTTTATAGCATGTCTCTTTAAAGTGAAAGTGGAATTCATCCTTTGTTTTTTCCTTTCCATTCACTCGGATCTCTTCCGTTTCATCTATTTTGTCCGGATCCTCCTTTTCTTCCGAACAAAGGGAAGGGTCTTCTTCGGTGGATCCCTCTTGTTCCTGTTTAGTCTCCTTCGTTTCGGAAGTTGTTTCTACATCGCTTTCTTCCTCACTTTCTCCCCTTTCTTCCGTTTCTGAGGTTTCTTTCAGTTTCTTAGTGACAATAGGCGACGGCATTCTGCCTAAATAGTAGACACAGGTGATAAATAAGAGAATACTAAAGATTCGAGCCATAGAATTTCTCAATTCTGACACAAGGTACTTATTAGATCGAATAGAATGATTTTGCCGTATCCAGAATAATACCAATCCAACCCATTTCATGAATAAAATGTGACCAATTAACCAACCAACAAAACTACTTGTTACAAATAACATCTTGTTGTTGCATCGAAACATATAAATGTTGACTAATCTGGCTAACGTTGAACTTGGTAAAATGAAATGGTTGAATAATTGAAA